TTTATGTTTATTGTAACATTTATAAAACTCGGTTTGGATATTATGTTTATTGTGCTTTTATTTATGATTTAATGTCATAGTTTGGAAAATGGGCGATTTGTGTAGGTAATATACTATTATATATAAATATATTGATATATTATAATATAATAGTTTATAGAACTCAAAAGCAGTATTTAATACAATAATAAGAACTTATATAACATATATTTGCCTTATATATATAATAATAACATATTAGTCTTAGTGAAAAAGAGTTATTATACATTAATATATTTATATATATATATAGGTGCTTATTATTTCCAATAATTAATTTATATAAAATATTCCAATATTTAAATATAATATATATTAAATAATTAAATATATTAATTAAATAATTTATATTAAATATAATAATTACTAAATAATAAATAAATTACTTATTAACTCTTTCCAGACCACATTTATAGTATAAAAAAAAAATGTGGTCTGAAAAGAGTAGTTAAGTAATATGAAAATTTATTAATAATTATCCAATTGATTGAAAGTTATTACAAAATTAATTGTTGTGTCAGCTGGGAGAAAGGTTACTTTTTGTGTAGGTTTGAATGGGATTTAATTAGATTTTGGAAAAGGTGACCAGCTTTTGTTTGTTTGAATGGGATTTAATTAGATTTTGGAAAAGGTGACCAGCTTTTGTTTGTGAAACTAATGAAGAAGAAGAATTGTTGTGTCAGCTGGGAGAAAGGTTAGTGAAACTAATGAAGAAGAAGAATTGTTGTGTCAGCTGGGAGAAAGGTTACTTTTTGTGTAGGTTTGAATGGGATTTAATTAGATTTTGGAAAAGGTGACCAGCTTTTGTTTGTGAAACTAATGAAGAAAAGTTTTATTCTGGCTTAGTTGTTATTTGTTTTAATTTGGATATATATATAAATTTTTGTGGGATTAGAGGGAAATTAATTATCTTGATGGTTTTAATGTTTATTATGTGTTGATTGTAGTATATGATATTAGGTATGAAGGGATTTTTGATTTGGTTAAAGTTAATGATGGTATTGATAAAATGTGTGCCAGCAGTCGCGGTTAGACATGAGATATAAATGAATATTTTTGGTTAAAGTAGTTATTAGTTAATATGATTTTTTGTTATTAGTTGTGGGGTGAAATATGAAGAAATGTTATAGGAATTTGTTAGGTAATAAGAGGCTGTGAAATCTGTTATTTAAACTAGGATTAGATACCCTATTATTTTAGATGTAAATTAGTTTAACTTGAGTAGTATTAGTTGGTCTTGAAACTTAAAGAATTTGGCGGTATTTTAGTCTTTTTAGAGGAATCTGTTTCGTGATCGATAATCCACGTTGGACCTTTCTTGAATTAATAGTTTGTATATCGTTGTTGTTGAGTATTTTTGTAGATAATAATGTTCTGGGTTCATAGGTTGTGAAATATTTCAAATCAAGGTGCAGTTTATATTTAAGTGGGAATGGATTACAATATATTTAGTGTATATGGATTGTTGGTTGTAAGATATTATTATGAAGGTGGATTTAATTGTAATTTTATGAAGATTGTTATTATGAATTTGCTCTAAAATATGTACACATCGCCCGTCGCTCTCGTGATTAAGTGAGATAAGTCGTAACATAGTGGTTGTATCGGAAGATGTAGCTGGAATGATCAAATCATTCTATTAGTTGAGTTTTCATTTACATTGGAAGTTATTGTCGTGCAATTCGATATGATTTGAGGTTGATTTAATTACTTTTCTGTGTTGTTAGAGTATTATTATTTAATAAAATATTTTGTTGTTTTTGTAGAGTTTATTGAAAGGATTGATTTAGTAATGGTGATTTAGTACTGTGGAGGTAATTGTTGATATGTTAGTGGAAGTTGATTTAATTTGTTGTACCTTGTGTATCAGGGTGGATTTATTATATATTAAATAATTTAATGTTCTCGGTTCTGGAAGAGTTAATTGATTGTTAATTAGTTGATGTTGAATAAATATTTATAATTTTTAGTTGGTAGTGATATGTTATTCGTTTCTGGGTATATCTAGTTTCTTGAGAGAAAAATATAATTTTGTATTGGTTGTTTATATTATCTTTTTGAGGATAGGGTTTGAAAAATATGAATTGATGTTTATAGTGTGGGGGATAAGCTCTATATTATTATTAGAAGTAGGTGTGGAGGAATATTTAAGAGATTTAATGGATTTAAAGGTGATTAGTTATTGGAGGATGTTTAAATTAAGTTTATTTAGTTATTGATTTTGGTTTATTTTAGTTTATTTATTGGGATAATTGTTTTAATAGGATTTATGATGTAATTATGATTTAATTAGTATATTTTGTGTAATATGTGTGGGAAGTTAGTATAAGGAATTAGGCAAAGATTTTATATTCACCTGTTTATCAAAAACATCTTTTCTAGATTGAATTTGAGATATAACCTGCCCACTGAATTTGTTTTTGAAGGGCCGCGGTATTTTGACCGTGCAAAGGTAGCATAATAATTTGTCTTTTGATTGAAGGCTGGAATGAATGGTTTGATGAGATATAATCTGTCTTATGTTGATAATTGGTATTAGAATTTAATTATTATGTGAAAAAGCGTGGATATTTTTATGGGACGAGAAGACCCTTTAGAATTTGATAATTTAGTGTTGGTTGTGGTATAGATAATTATTTTATATTAAATTATTTTGTTGGGGTGATGGAAAGATATTAATAACTCTTTTTTTTAATTAATGTTTATGTATAGTTTTGTGATCCTTGTTTGTGAGTATAAGATTAAATTACCTTAGGGATAACAGCGTAATATTTATTGAGAGTTCAAATTGACATAGAAGGATTGCGACCTCGATGTTGGATTAAGATTAATTTTGGGTGTAGAAGCTTAATAATATTGGGTCTGTTCGACCTTGAAAATCTTACATGATCTGAGTTCAAATCGGCGTGAGCCAGATTGGTTTCTATCTATAGGAAAATATGTAGTATTTTAGTACGAGAGGACCAAATACTAGAAATAATTTTGACTATTTTGGCAGAAAAGTGTAATAGATTTAGAATCTAGTAATGTGGAGTTAGTATCTACAAGTAGTATTGATTAAGGAGGTTTTAAATATTGTTTTAGTAAATGTATTGTTGGTTCTTTTAGTTATGGTAGGGGTTGCTTTTTTAACTTTATTAGAACGGAGGGTTTTAGGATATATTCATTTTCGTAAGGGTCCTAATAGGGTAGGATTTGTAGGTATTCTACAACCTTTTAGAGATGCTGTTAAGTTATTTTCTAGGGAACAGGTTTTTCCCTTAATTTCTAATTATATTGTATATTATTTTGCTCCAGTTTTTGGATTATTTTTGTCGTTATTGATTTGAGTATTAATACCTTATGTGAGTGGTTTTAATTCTTTTGAGTTGGGTTTGATTTTTTTTTTGTGTTGTACGAGTTTAGGGGTTTATACAGTAATAATTGCTGGTTGGTCTTCAAATTGTAATTATTCATTGTTGGGGGGTTTACGTGCTGTTGCCCAGACAATTTCATATGAGGTGAGATTAGCTTTGATTTTGTTATCTTTTGTTTTTTTGATTGGTAGTTATGATATGTTGATATTTAAGTGTTATCAGGGTTGAATGTGGATATTGTGATTGAGCCTACCTCTTTCATTGGTTTGATTGAGATCTTGTTTGGCGGAGACTAATCGTACTCCTTTTGATTTCGCTGAGGGTGAATCTGAATTGGTTTCTGGTTTTAATGTTGAATATAGTGCTGGGGGTTTTGCATTAATTTTTTTGGCTGAGTATGCTAGAATTTTATTTATGAGTATGTTGTTTTGTTTAATCTTCTTGGGTGGGGATGTGGATAGTTTATTCTTTTATTTTAAACTGGTGTTTCTTTCTTTTTTTTTTATTTGAATTCGTGGCACTTTGCCACGATTTCGTTATGATAGGTTAATATATTTAGCGTGGAGGAGATACTTGCCTTTATCTTTAAATTATTTACTTTTTTTTTTGGGCTTGAAAGTTTTTTTCTTTTCTCTATTAGTTTAATGTATTGTAATAAGTAAAGTAAAATAAGTTAATAGAGGATTTTAACCTCTTTTATATGCTTTCAAAACATATTATTTCAGGTTGATTAACTTAATTTAATATTTTATCTCAAAGGATGTATATTGCTGGGTTGATGATATAGTATATGAAATATATAATGGTTAGGACTTGGCCAGAGGTGATATAAGGGTATTCTACTGGTCGGGCACCAATTCATGTTAATAGGAGAATAATTCTTACGAGAATTCAAAATATGATTTGGTTGATTGGGTAAAATTGTATACTTCGGAAATTAGATTTATTTATAGGTAGAATAAATATAATGGCGATTGATATGAAGAGTGCAATTACACCTCCTAATTTATTGGGGATAGATCGTAGGATGGCGTAAGCGAATAAAAAATATCATTCTGGTTGAATATGAATTGGGGTTACTAAAGGATTTGCGGGAATAAAATTGTCTGGGTCACCTAGGATATAGGGTTCTTTAAGTGTTAAAATTGTTAAAGAGGAAAGTAGGACAATGAATCCGAATATATCTTTTGTTGAAAAGTAGGGATGGAAGGGGATTTTATCAATATTTCTGTTTGATCCGAGGGGATTATTAGATCCAGTTTGGTGAAGAAAAAGGAGATGGATTATTACTATGGCTGTAATAATGAATGGTAGTAGGAAGTGAAATGTAAAGAATCGGTTCAAGGTTGCGTTGTCAACAGCAAAACCACCCCATACTCATTGTACAAGGTCATTTCCTATATAAGGAATTGCTGATAGAAGGTTTGTAATTACTGTTGCTCCTCAAAATGATATTTGACCTCAGGGTAAAACATAACCTATGAATGCGGTTCCTATGGTTAAAAATAAGATAATTACTCCAATTAATCATGTATGAACTAGTTTAAAGGATCCGTAGTATATTCCTCGTCCTATATGAATATAAATGCAGATGAAAAATATTGAGGCGCCGTTTGCGTGAATGGTACGTAATAATCAGCCATGATTTACGTCTCGGCAAATGTGATTTACTCTATAGAATGCTAAATCTGTGTTTGGGCAATAATGTATTGCTAGGAAGATTCCTGTAATGATTTGGATGATTAGGCAAAGACCTAGGAGAGATCCAAAGTTTCATCATGCATTGATGTTAGATGGTCTTGGGAGGTCAATAAGGGCATTATTGACAATTTTGATTAGAGGGTGTGATGTTCGTAATGGCTTATTCATTAATTTATTTTTCGTAGTGGTCCTTTAAAGATATTAATAATTTTTACTGTCATGATGAGAGTTAAGAAGAGGTAAGAGGCTATAAGAATAGTAATTATTTTTGTTGGTAGGTTATATAGTTTATGTAGTGTTATGTTTATTAGGTTGTTATTTAGGAAGGTTAATATTTCTTGATTATTTATATGAAATTTTATTAGAAAGATGGAGAATATAAGAGAGATAATTATTCTGATTGTGGGTATTTTTAGTGATGTCGTGAATATTTCATTGGATGTTAATCTTGTTGTATATATAAATAATACTAATATTCCTCCTAAGAATGTTAGAAATAGGATATATGAAAATCAAAAGGTTTGGGTAATTATGCCTCTTATTATTGCAATGAAGTTTGTTTGTAGGAGAAGAATAATGCCTCCTGTGAGAGGGTGGTTGATTTGTGTGAATAATAATCTTAAATTTATTCTGCAGAATATAATTATTTTAATATCAAGGAGTAGTTTATTGAAAATATTAATTTTGGAGATTAATGAAGAAGGAAGGGGTAAAGTTCTTTCTCTTTGAAGTTTTAAAAGGTTGTCCTTAAGTTTGGTTTACAAGACCAATATTTTTATTAAATTATTAAAACTAGTGATTGTTTGTATATTATTATTGTTTATTAGAGGTGTTTGAGTATTTTCTTTTAATCAGAATCATTTATTGATTACGTTATTGAGATTAGAGTTTATTGTGTTGTCATTATATATAATTATTTTTTATTTTTTAAATTTATATAATCATGAAGTGTATTTTGGTTTAGTATTTTTAACATTTTCTGTTTGTGAGGGTGCTTTGGGTTTATCAATTTTAGTATCTATAATTCGTAGTTATGGTAATGATTATTTTCAATCATATACAATGCTTCAATGTTAAAGTATATATTGTTTATTTTTTTTTTAATCCCGTTGAGATTAATGAATATGTGGTGGGTTGTTCAATTTTTTTTTTTCTTTTTGTGTATAGTATTTTTTTTTGGTTTTTCTTGTTGTTGAGGTAATTTGAGTTATAATTTTGGTTGTGATAATTTGTCTTGTAGATTAATTATATTAAGAATTTGAATTTGTGGTTTAATAATTATTGCTAGTCAAATAGTTAATCGTATATCTTTTTTTTCTGAATTTTTTTTAGTGGTTGTTATTGTTTTGTTAATAATGTTAGTTTGTGCTTTTGGTAGATTGGATTTATTTTCGTTTTATTTATTTTTTGAGGCTAGTCTCATTCCTACTTTGTTTTTGATTTTAGGTTGGGGTTATCAACCTGAGCGGTTGCAAGCTGGTGTTTATTTATTGTTTTATACTTTATTTGCTTCATTGCCGTTGTTAGTTGTAATTTTTTATTTATATTATGATAGGGGTACTTTGTTTTTTTTTTTATTGAATAGGGTAGATTGTAATATATATATATATATGGGGATAGTGGGGGCTTTTTTGGTTAAGATGCCGTTATATATAGTGCATTTATGGTTACCTAAGGCTCATGTAGAGGCTCCTGTGTCTGGTTCAATGATTTTGGCGGGAGTGTTATTAAAGTTAGGTGGTTATGGTTTATTGCGTATTTTTGTTGTATTAATAAATGTTGGCTTGAAGTTGAATTTTGTATGGGTAGTTATTAGATTAGTGGGTGGTTTAATTGTTAGTTTAATATGTATACGGCAAACTGATTTAAAGGCATTAATTGCTTATTCTTCTGTTGCTCATATGGGTATTGTGGTAGGGGGTTTGATAACTATATTTTATTGGGGGTTTTATGGGTCTTTAGTTTTAATAGTTGGTCATGGTTTATGTTCTTCAGGCTTGTTTTGTTTGGTTAATATTTCTTATGAACGGTTAGGGAGTCGAAGTTTATTAGTAAATAAGGGTTTAATGAATTTTATACCTAGAATATCTATATGGTGATTTTTGTTAAGTTCTTGTAATATGGCATCACCTCCTTCTTTGAATTTGTTGGGTGAAGTCAGATTATTTAATAGAATTGTTGGTTGGTCTTGGTTGAGAATATTGGTGTTAATTTTTTTATCTTTTTTTAGAGCAGCTTATAGATTATACATATATTCATGTAGTCAGCATGGTAAAATATTTTCTGGGGTTTATTGTTGTTCATGAGGATGCGTTCGTGAATTTTTATTGTTATTTTTACATTGATTTCCTTTAAATTTTTTGATTTTAGGGGTTGATTTTATATTGTAATTTAGGTAGTTTAAGGATTAAAACGTTAATTTGTGGTATTGATGATGTAAGAGTTGTTGCCCTGGATCATGAAATGTATATCTATTTGTAATTTTAGTTCTTTTTTTTTAATAGTTTTGAGATTAGTTATGTTGGTCTTTGGTTTTTTTCTTGTTTTTAGTGATTTACTGTTTTTTTTTGAGTGATTTATTGTGACTTTGAATTCTAGAAGAATTGTAATAACTATTTTGGTGGATTGAATATCTTGTATATTTATAGGGTTTGTTTTGTTGATTTCTTGTTTAGTAATTAAGTATAGAGGTGGTTATATAAGAGGTGATTTGAATATAAATCGTTTTATTTTTTTGGTTCTTTTGTTTGTAATATCAATGGTTTTATTAATCATTAGACCTAATATAATTAGAATTTTATTGGGTTGGGATGGTTTAGGTTTAATTTCTTATTGTTTAGTAATTTACTATCAGAATATTAAATCTTTTAATGCAGGTATATTAACAGCGTTATCAAATCGAGTAGGTGATGTAGCTTTGTTGATAGTGATTGCTTGAATATTGAATTTTGGTAGATGGAGTTATATTTTTTATTTGGATTTTATGAGGGATAGTTTTGAAATAACAGTTATTGGATTTTTAGTGATTTTAGCTGGTATAACTAGGAGTGCTCAAATTCCTTTCTCTTCCTGACTTCCTGCAGCTATGGCTGCACCAACTCCTGTTTCTGCTTTAGTACATTCTTCTACTTTAGTGACTGCGGGTGTTTATTTATTGATTCGCTTTAATGTTGTGTTTGATGAGTTTATAAGTAGTTTTTTATTATTTATTTCTGTTTTGACTATATTTATGGCCGGGTTAGGTGCTAACTTTGAATATGATTTAAAGAAGATTATTGCTTTATCAACTTTAAGACAGTTGGGTTTAATAATAGGAATTTTGTCTTTGGGATTTGCAGGCTTGGCTTTTTTTCATCTGTTAATACATGCTTTATTTAAAGCATTATTATTTATGTGTGCAGGTGTAATAATTCATAATTTGAGGGATTCGCAAGATATTCGATTTATGGGAAGTATTTCTTTTTTGATACCATTAACTTCTTCTTGTTTAATAGTATCCAATTTTGCTTTGTGTGGAATACCGTTTTTGGCTGGATTTTATTCTAAGGATTTAATTTTGGAGGTTGTGATGATGGGATATATAAATTTTTTTATATTTATTTTGTTTTTTTTTTCTACGGGGTTAACTGTTTGTTATTCATTTCGGTTGTTTTTTTATAGATTATGTGGGGATTTTAATATAAATTCATTTTATGTTATATGGGAAATTGATATATATATAGTGAGGGGTATATTAGGTTTAGTGTTTTTAGTTGTTTTTATAGGTTCTCTTATAAGATGAATTATTTTTCCTGTCCCTGTATTGATTATGTTGCCTTTATTTTTAAAGATGGTAGTTTTGGTTATTAGTTTTTTGGGGGGTTGATTAGGGTATGAAGTATTTAAGGTAGGGCTTGGTCTTGTATTAATTCCATTAAAGTTTTTTGGGTTTTCTTGTTTTGTTGGGTCTATATGGTTTATACCATATATTTTTACTTATGGGTTTTCTTTTTTTCCTTTATTAATAGGTTATAAGTATTACAGGATATATGATGGAGGATGGAGTGAATATTTTGGTGGTCAGGGTTTATTTTACGTTTTATTAAGGTTGAGAGAAATTAATCAATGGTGACAGTTTAATAGATTAAGGTTATTTTTAATGTTGTTTTTTTTTTGATTAATTTTGGTTATATTTTTAATTATTTAAATGCTTAAATGACTTATATTTAGAGTATGACATTGAAGATGTTAGTGAGGTTATGTGGAATCTTTAAGCGCGTATTTATGAAATAAAATTTGTCTTTACAATGAAAGTGTAATGTTTTGTTGTAAACTACATAAATAGAAATATTAACGGGTTTAGTCGTTATAATGTTAAGTTAGCAGCTTACATTTAATATATTTCCTTGATTGGAATATAAAATTCAATTTTATTATTAACAGTAATATACCTCTTATTTGGTTTCAATCAATTAATAAATAAGGGTAGTTTTAATACCTATAACTAGGTCGAAACTAGTTGCATAAATTGTTGCTTCATATTTAAGATAAATTGAACAGTTCAATACTTTTTGAATGCAAATCAAATGTTATAATTAACTATAATCCTATATTTAATTAGCTCACTCTAATGATCCTTGATTTCATTCGTGGTATAATCCTCCGAGGAGAATAATGAGAAAAATTATTCTGATTGTAGTTCAGGTTCTAATTTTTGATGTGGAAATAATGATAGTTATAGGCAATAATAAGGCGATTTCCACATCAAAAATTAGAAAAATTACGGCAATTATAAAAAATCGGAGGGAAAATGGTAGGCGTGCTGATCTTTTAGGGTCAAATCCACATTCAAATGGGGAGGATTTTTCTCGGTCTTCAATGTTTTTTTTTGAAATGAATGAGGAGAATAATATAATGATTATTGATAATGTAAGTATGATTGTTGTAATTGTTATGGTTATAATAATTATTTATCTTGCATGGCAAACTTTTTGATTGGAAGTCAAGTATACTGATTATATTAGATAAATAATTTAATTTCCTCATCAGTAGACGGAAATATAGAGAAATAGTCAAACAACGTCTACGAAATGTCAATATCATGCTGCCGCTTCAAATCCAAAGTGATGATATGATGAGAAATGAAGATGATAATGTCGGAGAAAGCATGTTAGTAGAAAGGTTGTACCAATAATTACGTGAATGCCGTGGAAGCCGGTTGCTATAAAGAAGGTTGATCCATAAATGGAATCAGCAATAGTAAAGGGTGCTTCAATATATTCATATGCTTGAAGAATAGTAAAATAAATTCCTAGCAGGATGGTGAAAAAAAGGGCTTGTAGTGCTTGGTTGAAATTATTTTCTAAAAGTCTGTGGTGAGCTCAGGTTACTGTAACTCCGGATGAAAGTAAGATTGTGGTATTAAGAAGTGGAATCTGAATTGGATTAAATGGTATAATTCCAATAGGTGGTCAAATTGATCCAATTTCAATGGTGGGGGATAGTCTTCTATGAAAGAAGGCTCAGAAAAATGAAATGAAGAAAAAGATTTCTGAGACGATAAAGAGGATTATTCCTCAACGTAACCCTTTAGTTACAAATTTTGTATGTAGTCCTTGGTATGTTCCTTCTCGGATAATATCTCGTCATCATTGAATTATGGTTAATAGTAAAATGATTATACCTAAGAATATTAAGTTGTTATTAAATTGATGAAATCATTTAATAATTCCGATTATTATGATTATGGAACCTAGGGCTCCAGTTAGAGGTCAAGGTCTTTGTTCTACAAGGTGATATGGATGATTTATTTTATTTGTCATTAATTTACTTCTCTAGAATAAAGAGTTCTTAGAACTGCAAATACGTATGATTGGATAATAGAAACTGCTGATTCTAGAGTTAATAGTATAATTTGTGTTAGAATAAGTGTCGTTAATAGAATGGTACTTAAATTGGGGCCGGTATTACCTAGAAGTGTAATTAATAGGTGTCCAGCAATTATATTTGCTGCTAAACGTACAGCCAGGGTTCCTGGTCGAATAATATTTCTGATTGTTTCAATGCATACTATAAATGGTATTAGAACTGGAGGGGTTCCTTGTGGGACTAAATGGGCAAATATATGTTGTGTGTTGTTAATTCATCCAAATAATATAAAACTTAATCATATTGGTAGTGAAATAGATAAAGTTATTACTATATGGCTTGTTCTGGTAAATAAATATGGAAATAAACCTAGAAAATTGTTGAATATGATAATTGAGAATAGTGAAATGAAAGTTAATGAGGATCCTTTGTTGATTTTTGCGTTTCCAATAAGTGTTTTGAATTCTTTATGTAGATTATATATTATTTTGTTTCAAAGGATTAGATGACGAGATGGAATTAATCAGAATATAGGTGGAATTAAAAATAAGCCTAGAGTAGTTCTTATTCAGTTTAATGATGAGTTGAATAAATTAGTTGAGGGATCAAAAATTGAGAAGAGGTTAGCTATCATTTTCAATGTAAAGATTTATTAGTAATTTTGATTGGGGTGTTTTTATTATAAAGAGGGGTAAACGAGAAGTAATTTATGAAATTGAATAGTATTAAAATAGAGTAAAAGAAGAAGTAAAGTATTAATCAATTGAGGGGTATTATTTGGGGGATTGAAAAATATCAATATGATTATTTCAGTTTGACATTCTGACGTTATGTTTATTAACTAATTTTTCTCATTAGAAGTGTTTGTTAATTACACTATAATGTGGTTTAAGAGACCAATACTTACTTTCAGTCATCTAATGATTCATTAAGGTTTGAGATTCAGTTGATGAAGTTTCTTATAGGGATTGATTCAATAACAATGGGTATAAAACTATGGTTTGCACCACAGATTTCTGAGCATTGTCCATAAAATACACCAGGACGATTAATGAGAAATCTGGTCTGGTTTAATCGTCCTGGTGTTGCATCTGCCTTTACTCCTAAACTGGGAATTGTTCATGAATGAAGTACATCAGCGGATGTGATAATAATTCGAATGAATGTATTATTGGGTAGTGGTGCTCGATTATCTACATCTAGTAGGCGAAATATATTTAATTCTATTTCATTTTGTGGGATTATGTAAGAATCAAATTCAGTTTTTGTGAAATCTGAATATTCATATGATCAGTATCATTGATGGCCAATGGTTTTTAGTGTTATTATGGGGTTGTTGATTTCATCTATTAGGTAAAGAAGTCGTAAAGAGGGAATTGCAATAAAAATAAGAATTAAAGCAGGGGCGATTGTTCAGGCTGTTTCGATTATTTGACCTTCAAGGAGAAATCGGTTTGATAGTTTGTTATATACTATTGCAATTATTATATATGTTACTGTAATTAAAATTATCAGAATGATTATTAGGGTATGATCATGAAAATAAATTAATTGTTCTATAATTGGGGATGCTCTGTCTTGAAGATTTATATTAGCTCATGTTGTCATTAAAGAGATTCTAATAAAAGTTTAATAGATACTTTATTTATGGGGCTTAAATCCATTGCACTTTTCTGCCATATTAGAAATTTAGTAAGGATGGTAATTCGGAATATGTATGTTCTATTGGTGGTAAGTTATGAAATCATTCAATAGAATTACTTGTATGTGAGGAAAATAAAACTTGTCGTTTAGAACTTATTCTTTCTCACAAAATGAAAATAAATATGATTACTCTGATAAAGGAGATTATTGACCCTATTGAGGATAATACATTTCAGCATGTGTATGCATCTGGGTAATCAGAATAGCGTCGGGGTATTCCGGCTAGCCCTAGAAAATGTTGTGGAAAAAATGTAATATTAACACCTATGAATATAGTAAAGAATTGAATTTTTAGTCATTTAGGATTTATTGATAAGCCTGAAAATAAAGGGTATCATTGGATAAAGCCAGCTATAATAGCGAATACTGCTCCTATAGAAAGTACGTAATGGAAGTGTGCTACTACATAATAAGTGTCATGTAAGATAATATCAATTGATGAATTAGCTAATACAACGCCAGTTAGTCCTCCGATTGTAAATAAAAAGACGAAACCCAATGATCAAAGACATGATGGGCTATAAGTTAATTGTGAACCATATATAGTGGTCAGTCAACTGAAGATTTTAATTCCTGTTGGAACTGCAATAATTATAGTTGCTGATGTAAAGTATGCTCGTGTATCAACATCTATTCCTACTGTAAATATGTGGTGAGCTCAGACAACAAAACCTAATAGGCCAATTGCTAATATTGCGAAGATTATGCCTAGGTTACCGAAGGCTTCTTTTTTCCCTCTTTCGTGGCAGATAATGTGGGAAATTATACCAAATCCTGGTAGAATAAGAATATAAACTTCTGGGTGACCAAAGAATCAGAATAAATGTTGATAGAGAATAGGATCTCCACCTCCAGCTGGATCAAAGAAGGAGGTATTTAAGTTGCGATCAGTTAACAATATTGTAATTGCACCTGCTAATACAGGTAATGATAATAAGAGTAAAAGTGCCGTAATAGCTACGGCTCATGCAAAAAGTGGAATTTGATCAGGTTTTATGTTAATAGGTTTTATATTAATGGTAGTTGAAATAAAATTAACTGCACCCAAAATTGATGAGACTCCTGCTAAGTGTAGTGAAAAAATTGCTAAATCTACAGAAGCTCCAGCATGAGCAATACCTCTGGCTAAAGGGGGGTAAACGGTTCACCCAGTACCTGCTCCGCTTTCAACTAAGCTACTTGTTAGTAATAGGGAAAGAGATGGGGGTAAAAGTCAAAAGCTCATATTATTTATTCGTGGAAAGGCTATATCTGGAGCTCCTAATATAATTGGAACTAGTCAATTACCGAATCCTCCAATAAGAATTGGTATAACTATAAAGAAAATTATAATAAAGGCATGGGCAGTTACAATAACATTATAAATTTGGTCATCTCCAATTAATGAGCCAGGTTGATTTAATTCGGCTCGAATTAATATTCTTAATGATGTTCCAACTATTCCTGCCCATGCGCCGAAGATGAAGTAAAGCGTTCCAATGTCTTTGTGGTTAGTAGAAAATATTCATCGTTTCAAGAAGTAGAATGACTGAAGGATTAATAGGTGATAAATTGTAAATTTATTTATGAGTTTGAACTCTTCTGCTAAGGTCTTGTATTCATTTTATGATGATAGAATGCAATTCTATTGGAGTGGCTTATGTTCACTAAGGCTTAAAGGACTATAATTCTTTATTTGTAGCTTTGAAAGCTATTAGTTTAGTTTAACTTAAAACCTTCTTTCGAAGATTATAAGAAGGAGTTAATATTTCTTTTACAGAATAATAAACCTCATAATGAGGTAATAGCAAAAATTATTATAGTAAAATGGTTTTTGGGATTAATATTGATTTCTCAATTAACCTGGTAAGTTAATATTAAGAATGATGAATAGGTGATTCGTAGGTAGTAATATAAGGTTAGTAGGGTTAATAAAACTATTGCCAATAATAGAATAATTTGTTTATTTGATGCGGTATTTTGAATAACTATTCATTTAGGATAAAATCCTAAAAATGGTGGAAGACCACCTAGTGAAAGTAAAGATGATAAGAAGAGAATTTTTGTTGTTGGTTCTTTTTTTAGAAGGGTTAATTGGTTAATAAAGGAGATATTGTGTGTTTTGATGATAAATAAGATTGTTGAAGTTAGTAACAGATATATTTTGAAGTATATTGTTCATATTTCGGTGTTGATATTTATTGCCATAATTATTCAACCTAAATGATTGATGGATGAGTATGTTAAAAGTTTTCGTGTGGAAATTTGGTTGAGACCTCCGACTGAGCCTACTAAGGCGGATAAAATAATAATTGTTGAGGTGTATAAGTTAGGAATTAGTAAGTATGAAATTAAAATTAATGGTGCTAATTTTTGAATGGTTATTAAGATTAAGCAGTTTAGTCAATCTAATCCTTCTATAACTCTTGGAAATCATCAATGAAAGGGAGCACCTCCTGCTTTTATTAATAATGGTGGAAGAATTAATATGTTGAACATTATATTTTCATATATTCTGGAATAAGGGCTTTTAAAGATTGATCATGTAATGATTGTGAATATAATGCAGGAGGAAGCAAGTGCTTGGATTATAAAATATTTGAGGGAGGCTTCAGCTGACAAGGTATTATTGTTATTGTATATAATGGGAATAAATGATAAAAGATTAATTTCTAGACCTATTCAAGCCCCTAATCAGGAATTAGAGGAGATTGTAATAATAACACCTCTGATTAGGGTTATTATGAAGAGAATTTTTGTTGAATTATTGGTCATTAGAGAAGAGAGTATAACTCTATAAATGGGGTATGAACCCATTAGCTTATTTTTAGCTTACTTTTCTAATATTATACATTTAAGTGTATGGTGCACGTGAATTTTTGATATTTAAAGGGATAGTTTAAATCTGTTGAATGTAGTGAAGACATATGTATATTGTATAATTTATCCTATCACGATAACCCTTTTATTCAGGCACTTCACT